CTTGTCAATATGAACATGAATATTTTAAGAAAAAATCCCTAATGAAAAAAAAAGAATTCATTCAATTTCAATTGAATTGAAATAAATTATATATATTTTTTATTTATTTAAAAAAATATTTATTTAAATAATTCACTATAACACTTATTATATAAAAAAAACTTATAAACTTATAAAAACTAAGGCTTGTATTAGATTGGCACTACATAGAAATAAGTTCTTTTTGAATCTGGATTTTCAAAGGATTTGCCAAGCCAATCTACCATTACTAAGAATCTATAAAAAATCATTAAAAAGATTTAATTGAAAAATGAAAAATTTCCTATCTCGATATCATTTTTTGAATAAAGTTTTGCAGTAAGGACCACATTTTATCATCATAAGAGAGAGAAATCCCTATATTCAGATTCGAATTAAACCATCAACGATTTAAAACAAATAAATAAGTTGAAAAAAAAAATTCAATTTCGTTTTTTTTTTAGTGGGGTGGTGGATAAAAAAAACCGATGGAAAGGAAAATTGAAGTTCTTTTTCTTTCATACTGATTGATAAAATCGGAATCGAAATACTAAGGATTTCCCTATCCACCAGATCGACTAAACAATTGTTACTCTCTTTCTACGATAAAATTTTTGAAAAAGCTATGATTCCGAGAAATGTCATTAAAAAAAAACAAGAATTTCATTTCTTATACTCTTATCTTAAAATAAGATAGTTGTTCAAAACTAAAAACTATATAAATAAAAAAGTATATAAATAAGGTATATAATAAGTATGCTCTGGGACGGAAGGATTCGAACCTCCGAATAGCGGGACCAAAACCCGTTGCCTTACCACTTGGCCACGCCCCATTTCTATTTAACACTAATAAAAACTAATATTGGTATTGGTTCTTCGTCAATTCCCACCCAAATATATTAAGATATATGAAATATATTGCCTTGTTGTTCGGATGTGTAGATATAGAATTAAACTGAGTTTATTGATCATAATATATAATTGAATTAAGATATTGTATGAAAATATGATTTCTTCTATTCTTTATTTCATTTTTGAATTTAAGAATTGAAGGATTTTGGATTGGGTGAGTTTAAAGAAGGGTTTTTGGTCTACCTTACTTTATTTTATATCCATTTTGATATCAATAACATCATATTAATAACTCAGTCAAAATACAATTATCTTCAAGAACAAAATGTTTGTTATGTTTAATATTGTTAGTTTGATTTGTATCTGTCTTAACTCTGCCCTTTATTCAAGCAGTTTTTTCTTCACAAAATTGCCCGAAGCCTATGCTTTTTTAAATCCAATCGTAGATGTTATGCCAGTAATTCCCGTACTCTTTTTTCTATTAGCCTTTGTTTGGCAAGCTGCTGTAAGTTTTCGATGAAATCTTTAATACTATCTTAGAATAATTCATGATTTTTTTCATGATTTATTCGAAAAAAAAATATATCAAAATTAAAAAATTAAAAAGATCAGATAGGTCTTATAATATAAGCCCTAAATTCAAACATTGAATTTTTTGTATAGATTCGAGAAATCTGGCTTACTCCATTTACTCATTCGAACTCCCTGCAATAGCTAATTAGAAAGATGAAAAAAATATCGAATTTTAGGTATAAAAAAAAATCTTTGGCAATGAAAGACTCGATTCTTCTTACAAATTTACAAATGAATTTATAAAAATTCTTTTCGATTCCTAGAAACCACTTTATTTCTTAGTGTCAAAGTATGATATGTGGTATAAAAATAGAGAATCTATTTTCTTTTTTTCCAAACCAAAAAAGATCTTGGAGATTGTGTAATGCTTACTCTCAAACTCTTTGTTTATACAGTAGTGATATTTTTTGTTTCTCTTTTCATCTTCGGATTTTTATCTAATGATCCGGGACGTAATCCTGGACGTGAAGAATAAGAAATTAAGGCTTTTTGTTTGCTTGATTTTCAACCGTTCTTATCATTTTATCTATTCTACATCTTTAACTATAACTATCAAATAAATAAAACAAAAAGGTTCGAAAAATAAAAATTGAAAGAAAAAAAACCAAGTCATCAACAGAACCGGAAAGAGAGGGATTCGAACCCTCGGTACGAAAAACTCGTACAACGGATTAGCAATCCGACGCTTTAGTCCACTCAGCCATCTCTCCCAAAAAGATAATTTCTATGTTCCATTCCATAAAGAATAAGTAAGACTTTAAAAGGCCGTTTATTTCTATTTCTCTTTATCAGTTTCTTAGTTTCGTAATTACTTTATTATGTTATCTATTATCTTACTTTATATATATTCTATTTTCTATATAGATTCTATATTATATAAATATATAAAACTTTCATCAGCAATTCTTCCATCCAATTTAGATAAAGTTTATTTATTTGTTCATTATTCATTAGTATCTAGAATGTTGGAGTTTTTATAAATATTTTAATATGTAAATTATTATTATTATTATTATTATTATTATTATTATTATTATAATATATTAATTATAATATA